AGGAAGAACTCACGCTTTTATCTTGTTGATGATGATAGAGCTTTCTTAATTAGTAATCGGGAATCTAGGTAAAAAAAAAAAAAAGAGTTATCCGCTTGTTTGCTACAAATAAAATAATTGAACTTAGTGCGCTCTACTTGATTGAATTGGAATTAGAAGGAAAGAAGGCGTGGAGCTTAAATAATTCACTCAGAACGCTTTTTAAAAGATTACGCGGTACGATTAGGTCAAATAAGCCCTTCTGAAATAAATATTCAGCCGCTTGTGAACCTTCGGGTACTGTTTTATTCAATGTTTGTTCAATTACTCTTTTACCCGCAAATGCAATGTAGGAATTTGGTTCGGCAATAATGATATCTCCCAACATACCAAAACTAGCTGTTACCCCACCAGTAGTAGGCGACGTAAGTATTGATACATACAATAACTTTTTATTTGATTGATAATCATATAAGGCAGACGATATTTTAGCCATTTGCATCAAGCTCAAACTTCCTTCTTGCATGCGCGCCCCCCCCGAAGCGCACACTATAATAAGAGGTAGAAATTGATTGGTAGCGTACTCAATCAAACGGGTGATTTTCTCTCCGACTACGGATCCCATACTACCTCCCATAAACTGAAAATCCATAACTCCAATTGCTACGGGAATACCATTTAGTTGACCTACGCCTGTTTGAACAGCCTCAGTTAATCCTGTCTTTCTTTGATAAGAATCAATACGATCTTTATAAGGCTCCTCCTCCGAATGAAATCCAATGGGATCCAGAGAGACCATGTCTTCATCCATAGGATCCCAAGTACCGGGGTCGATCAAAACTTCGATTCTTTCTGAACTACTCATTTTCAAATGATATCCACATTGTTCACAAATATTCATTTTTGATTTCAAAAATTTCTTATAATTTAATCCATAACAATTTTCGCATTGAACCCACAAATGCCTGTATTTTTGAGTTGCATCGAGATCATTAGACCTTTCTCTTAGAGTTAAATCACTACTCTTCGCGCGGGTTCGTATACTAAACCTACCGCTTTCACTACTAGTTCTACGTTTATCAAAAACGCACCTAGAAATGTAACTGTCACTACTATCACTTACAATGGACGTATCAATACAGATTTGAGACTGAAGATAACTGTCAATGCAACTAGTAATGTGATTATTCCAACTAGATTGAGTATCATACATGGAAGGATTGTATAAAGAATCTTCACCCGTAGATCCATTATTCATATAACTAGAATTACGATAACTAGAAAAAGAACTTTCTAGTTCACTCAGAAAAGAATGATCGTTCTCAATCTCAAAAATCTGATTTTCAATATCAAAATAGATAGAAAAACTGTCTCCATTACTATCCCTAACTAAAAAAGTATCATCCGAGATGAAATTCCGAATGTCTTTGACGCCAAATAAATGATCGACATTACTGTAACTAGAATTGTGACGACCCCTCCAACTATGAATGTTTTTAGCCCTACCCTTTCTATTCGGATCTTCACTTTCACTAGTATTTTCAATAGGACCAAGATTCTCCGTTGATTTCTTTATCCCATACCTACGTTCTAACTCCTTCTTAAATACCATCGAATTAAACCACCATCTTTCCATAGAGTTTTCTTGCCCCTTAATTTGCATAAAAATACAATAGATGAATAGTCATTCGATCCACAATTCTTTATTTTGATTTGAATATCTTATTTCCTATCAGACTAAGCATAGAAATTCAATCACTACTAATAGGAAGTGTGAAAAAGGATTCTCTTTTGTTTTGTGGGAATCCGGGGGGAAGACTTCACTATATATGAATATGATGAAATCCCCTTTCATTCTAAATGAAATATTAAATAGAATGCTAAAAAGTGGCTTTTCCTATGTCTTCGCACCGAACAAAAAAAGAAATATTTGTTCTCGCCTAGAAAGAATTTTTTCGTAAAATCTCATCTAATAACTAACTAATAACAAGTAATAAATTAAGGTTCTATTCCAACACGGAACGAAAAAGACAATATACAGGATGGGTCGAAAGGTTTGTGATACTTCGCTTGATTCAGGGAAACTACAGGATATATAAAGAATATACCAATCCTAAGGATCCATAGGTTTAATTGTGGATCCAAGACAACAATAGAAACATTTGAGTCTTAGATTTCTATTTCAAATCTTCTATATTTTATATTTAAAGATAAAAGATATATGTATTTATTCAAAATACATGCAATAGAATCCTTGTATTCGGCTCAATCCTTTTAGTAAAAGATTGGGCCGAGTTTAATTGCAATTCAATTAATAGAACGGAGAGTAATTACTTGTTATCTTACTTATCCAAAGTATCCACTGCTTTAAACTCAAATTTGATCTCTTTCCATACCTCACAAGCGGCAGCTAGTTCAGGACTCCATTTGCTAGCCTCACGGATAATTGCATTACCCTCAGCAGCAAGATCACGTCCTTCATTACGAGCTTGAACACATGCTTCTAGAGCTACTCGGTTAG